AAGGATCTTTTTTTATTTGTACATTAAATTATTTATAGCAATAGCACCCTTGGTTAAAAGTGTCGCACTTTCGGAGTTTATAAAGATTATCCTTGTCTCTGTTTGTGCTTGGGGTTCGAGCAAATTACTACAATTCGACCCCGTCTACGTATCAGTCGACATTTTGTACAAATTTTACGAACTGAAGCCCGTTTTTTCATATTTTGCATTCCTTTAGTTTAAATATATATATCTATTTGAGTATCTATTTGAGTTGAGGAAAAGTTGGTTTTTGCTGAAATCTTGAATTGTATTCCTTCCTAATCCTATAACTGGAATGTTGACGTTGAAAAACTCTCTAATCATTCCAATCTGTGTTGAGAAATGTTGCGGAATCTATCAATTAGGCGTCTTCAGTCAAATTGAAATTCGAATGACTTAGCTGTTTTTTTGCTCTATCTTCTCGTACATATAAAATAAAACAAAATGACGGCCGATCATTTTCGAAACATAACCTACCTAACCCCAGATCTTCATGACCAAAATGAATTTCAAATATACAATTGGAAGCAAGGTAGTTCGGTAATTCAATCTTCCGAAATCCATTTTCGTTTTCACTTCCGCCTAAAACTTTCTTGAAGTATTCTATTCAGGAATGTAGGAGCAATATAATACTCTCTAGAAACAATAAACCTGTTCTTTTTTTTTTTTTCTTTCTTTTTTCAAATAAAATAGGAAGTCAGATCCAATTCGGATATCGGAAAGCTTACCAGATACAACATAAGATTTCTCCGCCGATTTTTTCTAGTCGAGCTTCTCGATCTGTCATTATACCCCGAGAAGTAGAAAGAATTACAATTCCCATTCCGTCTAAAATTCTAGGAATTTTTTGATAGTTAGAATAGATTCGTAAACCCGGTCGACTGATCCGTTTTATATTTAGACTCGTTCGATAGGGTCCCTTCCTATTCCACCTTCTATGTCGTAGGGTTAAAACTAAAAAATTTTTATTGCCTTCCCGGTGTTTCCTGACATTTTCAATAAAATTTTCTTGTAAAAGGATTTTAATAATGTTTTCCATCATCTTATTAGAGGCTATTTTAACAGTTTCTTTTTTAGCCATGTCAGCATTTTGTATAGAAGTTATTATGTCAGCAATAGTGTCCATACTCATGATAAAAAAAGATTCTTGCTCCCAAATTTTGATATAATCAACATACTTTTTGTTTTGTTATGAATTCACTCTATTAATTTATGAATTCTCGGTTTAGATTCTATTAACTAGTAACAATGAATAGAATCTAAAAAAAATATATATGTACTAATATATACTAAGATCCACTAATATTCTTATATATACTACTAATATTATTATATATACTACTAATATTTTTATTTATATATTTATATTTATATATAAATATAAATGAATAGAATAAATCAAGGTATATGCATGAAAAACTATTTCATATATAAAAACGACTTACTATATGAAATAGTAATAGTCTTAGATTATTTTATCTTTTACAATTACAATACTTCAGGTGCTAATGAAACTATTTTAGTGAAATTTAAATCTCTCAATTCCTCAGGAATTGCGCCAAAAATTCTAGTTCCTTTTGGATTTCCTTTTTGATCAAGAATAACGGCAGCATTATCATCATATCGTATTATTGTACCGTCGTCACGTTTGAGTTCTTTACAAGTACGTACAATTAGAGCTCGGACCACTTCTGATTTTTTTAGTGAAGAATTTGGCCCTACTTCCTTGATCACAGCAACAATAATGTCACCGAGCTTAGCATAGCGTCGAGTACTAGTCCCTATGATTCGAATACACATTAATTGTCGGGCTCCGCTGTTATCGGCTACCTTCAAAAGGGTTTGAGATTGGATCATAGCATTTTTTGATCTCTTCATTTTTATTTAATACAAATGGAAAAAAGTAAGTAATATTAGTTGTTAAAAAAAAAAAAAAGAAATAAACTTCCCACTCGTTTTTGATTTCTTTGATTTCAAAGGCCTTTTTCCTTTGCTTCTATATTACTTTCTTTCTCTATTACCTTGATTACTAGATTGCAATAATGAATTGGGTGCGGATAGGCATTTTTGATGCGGCTATTTCAATAGCTTTTCTCGCTATTTTTTCTCTTACTCCTCCCATTTCATAAAGTATTTTACCTGGTTTAACAACAGCTACCCAATACTTGGGATCTCCTTTACCAGAACCCATGCGTGTTTCGGTAGTCCTTATAGTAACTGGTTTGTCCGGAAATATGCGTACCCATATTTTTCCACCGCGTCGTGCATTTCGCGTCATTGCCCGGCGTCCTGCCTCTATTTGTCTAGATGTAATCCAAGCGGGTTCAAGTGCCTGAAGAGCATATTTTCCGAAACAAATATGATTACCTCGAGAGGATATCCCTTTCATTCGTCCTCTATGGTGTCTACAGAATCTGGTTTTTTTGGGGTTATAATAGATGGTTCGTTCTGAATTCCGTCTTTACTACAGAACTGGACATGAGAGTTTCTTCTCATCCAGCTCCTCGCGAATAAAATGATTCAACAAAAAAACACGTCGTTAATAAATACTCTACCCAACCCAATTTTTGGATTTTTGAAAAATTTCCCAACTCTCATTTTTCGATTCATTTTTTTTTGTATGATACTTAGTCAAATTTTATTCTCATTTTTGAAAAGAAAATCTTATTCAACTTTTACGAGCTAGCCGGGAGCGGCTTCGAATTTCCAATATAAAGCCAATAACATAAAAACCTTCGCGGGCGAATATTGACTCTTTGAATATTTTATTCTGGTTTGGAGGATTTATGCGTTAACTCATGACCTCTCAGAATAAATAAATTGTCTTCCGGTTTCTTTCGCCATCCTGCTCAATAAATCATTAAGATTCATTTTCAAAAGAATCATATGTATTTATAGGTTCCATCGTTCCCATCGCCTTTTGATTCATGCTTAGATCTTTATTTTACCAAGGAGCTTTTACTTCTATTTGTTCTCGAGTCAATTTTTTTAGTCGTTATTGGCCTCAGGCTCTTGATTTTTTTGTTCTAGAATCTAGACTATAAACAAATAGATTCGTTAAATTTGCATGAAATTATAGATCAAGTAGTATTGATGCTTTATTACATTAGTTTTGATGATTATGAGACGATTCATAGTCATAGACCTTACATATATATTGGAATCCCATATCAGTGGTGTGTTTTTCTCTCTTTCTTTCGCCCTTCCTTTCATTTCTCTGTATAATTGTCTATTTTTTTTATCGCCCAAAATCATATTGATTGTTTTAGGCAAAAAATTTTTCAATTGCTAAAATGATATAATTACTATATCATATCTTGACGGCTTTTTTTCATCCAGATAATGTGAAGCGATGGGTTGGTTAGTAATTAGGAACTTTTGAGTTCATAGTTTGGGTTAGTCCTTTTTTTTTCATGCTGATCCTAAGTAAAAAACCAACGAGTCACACACTAAGCATAGCAAGTATATTCAATTATGATATGAATCGAAATTTTTTTGAACCTTATGGAATGATAATTCTTTGGCTCTTTCTTTTTTTTTTTACTTTTCCATCTTTTGTTCTATCTATGTCTAGAAAAGTATAGAACGTTAATCCAAGTCAAGTAGGCGTCTATTTTTTATTCCCGGTATAAAAATATCCATATTTTTATACCGATTACCCCACGAAAAGTTGTAATAGGATAGGCACAATAATCTATTTTAGCTCGAGCGGTTTGTAGGGGAATTATACCTTCTCTAATCCATTCGATACGTTTCCTATCTTTTCCGGCAATGCGCCCTTTTATTTGTATTAGAATTCCTTTGACTTTTTCAATTCCCCCCATATGCGCCCCTGTGGCGAGTCGAATAGCACCTCTCATGGCTTTGCCAAATGAAACTCTACTCTGTAATTGTAAACCTATATATTCTGCAAGAATATTAGGATGCCCGTAAGGCTTTGCAATTTTGATAATATCGATACTCAGCTGTCGGTTCATACAATTAAGTTCTTGTTCTACATGCATTGTTAATTTTTGAATTCTTCGAAGAATTTTTTGAGTTCGGTCTTCTTTTTTTATGTTTCCGCTTATAAATGCGAAATAGATTATGACTTTAATGACATCGATTCTTTTTTTAATCTCTATACATGTAAGTCCCTCAAGCTCCAAGGTTTTTTTATTTTTTTGCACATAATTTTGGATACAATTTCGTATTTTTTTATCTTCTTGTAGCTCTTCAGAATACTTTTTTGGTTTTGCAAACCAAATAGAATGATGGTTTTGGTTTGTCCCAAGTCTGAAACCAAGTGCGTTTGTTTTTTGTCCCATATTCCTCCACTAATATTATTATGTCTAAAATGTCTTATATATTGAAAAGTCCTTTTCTTCTTGATAGAAAGATTTATCTTTTAATACAATTGTTATATGACAGGTTTGTTTTTTTATTAAACAATTACGTCCTCGAGCCCGAGGTCTTCTTTTTTTCCCCGTAGTTCCCTGATTTACTTTTGCTTCACTAATCACTAAATTGGCTTTATTAAAACCTCGATTCTGACTAGCATTTGTTGCTGCAGAAGAAACTAATTTCAAAATCGGATAAGTTGCTTGATAGGGCATAAATTTAAGTATCATAAGCGTTTCTTCGTAGGAACGTCCACGAATCTGCTCAATTACCCTTCGTGCTTTGTGAGAAGACATATGTATATGTTGACGTAGTGCGTATACTTCTGCTAGATTATTTTTCTTTTTTATCATAAATAGGGTTTACCTCATCCGCCTTTATTTATTTATTTTGAGTTTTATTTATTTTTTTTTTTGAACAACTAATATTACTTACTTTTTTCCATCTATTAGGAGAATCTTTTTTTTTTTCAATAAAAAGATTTTCCTAATAGATATATAGAATAATATATAAAATGTAAAAAGAATACCATAATAAAGAGAATTATTCATAGAAAATAAATATAATGATATACTACTCTAATATATATATATATATTATTCTATTCACGACATTACCGACATGATCGACGACATTTCGATTCAGTTTTTTTTTTTTTTTTTGCGAGATTTTGTATCTTTTTTTGATTTTTCATATTCGGCAAAATCCCGAGTAAGTGAAAATTCGCCCAATTTGTGTCCCACCATATCATCTGTTATATAAATAGGTATATGTTGCTTTCCATTATGGATAGCAATGGTATGGCCAACCATTATGGGTATAATGGTTGATGCTCGGGACCAGGTTTCTATTATTTCTTTTTCTTCCTTTGTGTTAAGCTTCTTTATTTTGTTTACTAAATGAATGCTTACAAAAGGATTTTTTTTTCGTAAACGTGACACAGTGAATTTCTCCCATTTTATTTTGTTTTGAAAAGACGAAGAAAGAAATTTGATTTTCTCTGCTATCCTATTTAGTACGTCGACGAAGAATCGAATTTTCACTATATTTATTCCTTTTTCTACTTCTTTTTCCAAGTGCAGGATAACCCCACGGGGTTGCGGGTTTTTTTTTACCAATTGGGGCCTTCCCTTCACCACCCCCATGGGGATGGTCTACGGGGTTCATAGCTCCTCCTCTTACTACAGGACGCTTACCTAGCCAACATTTCGATCCGGCTCTACCCAAATTTTTATGCTTCGCCCCAGTATTCCCTACTTGTCCGACTGTTGCTGAGCAGTTTTGGGATATTAACCGAACCTCCCCCGAAGGTAATTTTAATGTGGCCGATTTCCCCTCTTTTGCAATCAGTTTCGCTACAGTACCTGCAGCTCTAGCTAATTGTCCACCCCTTCCAAGTGTGATTTCTATGTTATGTATGGCTGTGCCTAAGGGCATATGGGTTGAAGTAGATTCTTCTTTTTTTTTTTTGATCAGTCAAAACCTCTTCCCAAACTGTACAAGCTTCTTCCAAAGCATACGGCTTTCTGGGTGTAGATGATATCTATACAGATGGATCTTATATATCCTATAATGAAGTAAAGGACTCCATGAGTGGATATATAGGAATCCAAATCTGCCGAATCACTCATGTTATGCTCTTCTACATCCTAGGTCTTCCCGTTCCTTCATCTGGCTTATGTTCTTCATGTAGCATTCAGACCGAATGACTCTATGAAATTACGTCGATACTTCCACATATTATGGGTAACGTAGGAGACATCTCTATTTTTCCCCCGGGGAATCTTTAGAATTACCACCGCTTAACTTTCAATTCGCCTCTGACCATCAAATGAAATGTGAATAACCCGTTCTCCTCTCTTTGAAACAAGGGCCGCTTCTGTCGGTGCTTGAAACAATTTTGTCTTCTCCATATTACTATATCTCTAGAGTCAATAATTTTATATGAGGAATTACTGAACTCAATCACTTGCTGCCGTTACTCTTCAGTTTTCTGTTGAGGTCTATCCTGTAGAGGTATTCAAATTGGATCAGTGATCGATTTCTAGGTTTCGTCGTAAACCTAATTGGTTCCTTCCAATTACGTAAATAAATAGTTCAAACCGCACTCAAAGGTAGGGCATTTCCCATTTTTATAGGAACTTCTGTACCAGAAATAATGGTATCTCCAATTCGAGCCCCTCTGGGATGTAAAATATATCTCTTCTCACCATCCCCGTAGTGTATGAGACAAATGTATGCATTTCGATTAGGGTCGTATTCTATGGTTACGATTCTACCATATATATCTTTTTCGTTCCGTCGAAAATCGATTTTACGGTATAGACGTTTATGACCTCCCCCTCTATGCCTTACGGTAATGATTCCTCGGACATTACGGCCTTTACCACAACGATGCTGTCCATAGATCAAATTATTTCGTGTATTGGATTTCACTTGACTGTCTATGGCTCCGCGGCGTGTGCTCAGGGTAGCGGTTTTGTATAAATGTTTCGGCATGTTATTAAGTCTTTTGATTTCAGTTCTTTTCTTTCTTTCTAAGAGATGGAATAGAATAACCCGATTGAGACATAATGATCATACATCTGTAATGCATTGGATGTCCCATACTAGGTCTCATTCTTCTACCCTTTACCGGGAGTCGATGACTAGTCATAGCTATTACTTTGACACCAAAGAGGCGTTCGACCCACTGCTTTCTTTATGTCCTAGTGAATCCGGATTCAACATTCAAAGTATATTGATTTTTCTTCAAAAACCGAAGACTTTTTTTTTTGTCAATACTGTCTATTTGATTCCATCCATAAATTGATTTTCTTCTCTATGAGTTTGAGTCTCAATACTAATGCTAGTTCTTACTTTCCCTATTTAAGTAGGACTATACCCCACCAATTCGTTATGTTATGTATGAATGATGAGATTCCATTGATACAGAGCTAATTCCAATAGACTTATTGGATGGACGGTCCCGTTGGTGTGCATCCAGTAGGAATTGAACCTACGAATTCGCCAATTATGAGTTGGGTGCTTTAACCATTCAGCCATGGATGCTTAGCGGGGATCCTCGTATATGGTGAATAACCAAATTCCAATTGAAAT